GAAAATGTAATTCGCTATTCAAACAACTATTCAGAGTTCCTAGAGCTCTTTGTAAAGCTTGTTGGAAAACTTGCTGTCGTACCTGATTAACCGCTCTTTGTTGTTCAAAAAAAAGAGTTTCATTTTTGTAATTTTTTAATTGTTCCAAACTATCGCAAGTAGCATTAATCAAATTTATTTTCTCTCTTTCTATCTCAGAGTATCCATTCAGTCTATACTCATCTGCTTCCATTTCCACTTTACGTAATCGAGCCCGCGCTCTTTCGAGCTGTTCAGCGGCCCCTCTACGTAATTCTTCTGAATTTCGAATAGTACTCAAGATCCTTTGTTTTCGCTTATCTAATAAATCATTTAATGAAAGTAGATTATCTTTACATTCATTTCACAACTCTCATATCTCTTCCCGAACCAAACATGAATCTTTTGATTCATTTGGCTCTCACGCTCAATTGTTTCTTTCCTTTGATAGACATTCCCATATCTTTGATCTTTGAATGGAATGAACCTATCCTCTCTTGAGCCTATCCTCTCTTTTCTGTTCGTATTCAAAGATATCGAAACTGATCTAACATCAGAATATTAGGATAGTAGGACTCTTCAGACCAGACAAAAAATAAAAAATTGTCAGCAAAGTTGTTTCTTTATTTGTTCTTTATTCACAAACTTTTTTTTTTCATCCAAAAAATTTAAAAAATTTATCTTTTTTATATTTTTATACAATATATAGGTCGTCGATTTGGCAGTGGATAAAAAAAGGGGTGGGGGAATATACCCATCTTTCCTATACCTGTAAATGGTTCAAATAAATTTATCCATATGAGTGTTATACATCGGATAAATTCCCAATTATTATTATTTATTTTTTTTTTATTTTTTTATTTGCAGTATTTCGGTACTAATGTAGCGGTAGAAAGAGTACCACGGTATGCTGTGCCTGGACTTCAAACAATTTATCTTTAACCATGTAAAAGACCTCAACATTATTGGTTGATAGAGAATCAAAGTTCATTTACCAATTAGTCACGAAATGCTATGGTTCTTAGATATGATTTCTGAATAAAATCCAATTACGAAGTAATTCGTCGAGATTGTGCACCCTTTTTCCTATTTACGCAAATAAAAAAAAGAATACATAAATATAAAGAAAGTGCAGCCGGCGAAATCCAACCTATTCTTGAAATACACAACTCGCACACACTCCCTTTCCAAAAAAAATCAATATACCCAGCACAACGCTTAGATTTATTGGATTTGTTGCTAAAATATCGGTATTAAACTCGAAACTCCCAGCGGATGGCCAGTGTCCCACGGAAACAAAGGAATCGGTTATATTTTTCATATGCTCTCCTCTTATAGATAGGACTAACAAAGAACAGAGTTCTTTTTGTATCACTCCACTCGCCTCCCCCCTTTTTTTTATCGATTTTTTTGTTCCATTTCTTATTTTTAATATAATTATAATTTTACTAAACTAAGAACGAAAGGGAAGAAAGCGAGTGGATCCGCTAATTCCTTATCCTCAAATCAGTCCCTCCCAAAGTATTGTTTCGACAAACAAAAAATAAATAGTTATAGGAGTAAAATTCGAAGGAGCAAAGGGAAACTCCCAGTTAATAAAATAAGAAAAAAGATAGGTCCCCCTTTTTTTTACATTTTTATTCTATGATAAAATTAAACAAAAGGATTTGCAAATAAAAGAGCTAATGCCACGACCAGTCCATAAATTGTTAAAGCTTCCATAAAAGCCAGACTAAGCAATAAAGTACCTCGTATTTTACCCTCTGCTTCTGGTTGTCTCGCAATACCTTCTACAGCTTGGCCCGCAGCAGTACCTTGACCAACCCCAGGTCCAATAGAAGCAAGCCCCACAGCCAATCCAGCAGCAATAACGGAAGCAGCAGAAATAAGTGGATTCATGGTAATTTCCTCGCAAAAAAAAAAATAAATGGTTAATGATACAACCAACCAATGAATTACTACTTAATCTTTATCCACTTCTTTTTCTACTTTTACTATTTACTTTACTATACTACCTTTTTACTTACTTCTTTTTTTTTATTGATACTTATCACTAAAATCTATCGGGTCGAAGTAGCTAAAAACTCCAACAGAATATTACTTAATTTTAAGAACTACTTCCATATACTGTTTTTCCTTTCTTTCTACCCATGATGGAGTTTTATGTAAATAGATACATACGGTTTTAGCCATTGTGTTTTCTTGTTTAGAAACTCTTATATTCTTTCATTCAATTAACAATCACAGAAAAAATCGAAAAAGGACTGATATTTGAATCTATATAAATTATAAATGAAGTGAGCTAGAAAAAAAGAGATAGGGATAATTCCTATCTAACTAGTAAATAACATATACTTTTTTTCTTCCATAACGTAAACCACCTGCACTTTATTATTCTATTAGTATTAAATCGTATTCTGTACATATATCTAGTAGGACCCCCCACCCAATCCTTTTTTCTCTTAAAAACTCTGCAATATCATCTATCTTTCTTCATATATACAATACTACAATACATAATATTAGCTATTTTCATTTTCTTCTCCAGCCCTTTGGATTATATTGAACCCCGCATTGCTTTAATTGGGATAAGCTTAAAAAACTATTTCGAAAGTTAGTCAATGATGACCCTCCATGGATTCACCTATATAAGCCGCAGCCAAAGTTGAAAAAATAAGAGCTTGAATACCACTTGTAAATAATCCAAGAAACATGACAGGTATAGGAACTACTGAAGGCACTAAAGAAACAAGAACAACAACTACTAATTCATCAGCCAATATATTCCCGAAAAGTCGAAAACTAAGAGATAAAGGCTTTGTAAAATCTTCTAGGATATTAATTGGTAAAAGTATTGGAGTTGGCTGAATGTATTTACCGAAATATCCCAATCCTTTTTTGCTAAGACCCGCATAGAAATATGCCACTGACGTGGGTAAAGCTAAAGCAACAGTAGTATTTATATCATTCGTGGGCGCAGCTAACTCCCCATGAGGTAACTTTATGATTTTCCAAGGTAAAAGAGCACCTGACCAGTTAGAAACAAAAATAAATAGGAACATCGTTCCAATAAATGGAACCCAAGGACCATACTCCTCTCCAATCTGAGTTTTGCTCAAGTCTCGAATAAATTCAAGGACATATTCGAAGAAATTCTGCCCGTCGGTCGGAATGGTTTGTGGATTCCGAACAGCTATGATGGCTGAACCTAATAAAATAGCAATTACAATCCAAGAAGTGATAAGCACTTGGGCATGAATTTGTAAACCTCCTATTTCCCAATATAAATGTTGGCCTACTTCTACACCTGACATATCGTATAACCCTTTGAGTGTTTTAATGGAACATAGTATAACATTCATATTGCCCTATAATAGAAATCGAACTTAAAAAAGGAATTATTTTGATTCAACCATATCTTTCTCAATTCATCTACCTTCATACCTTCATTCATGAATAGGAATCATACATTATATTTAGATATATTTAGAATACCAAGAAATTACATAAAAAAAAAAATACCAATCATTTTTTATTAAATATTCAAAACATAGTTCAAAAATGCAAACCAAAATAATAAACAATAAAAGAAATCCATGGAGTTCAACAAAAAGGAACTAATCTTCTTCTTCTTTTTCTTAACTATTAAATTATAAGATAATCAACCTTTTTTTATATAACTATTTCGGCCCTCCAAAATTGCGGATACTAATTTGGTAAGAATCAATCGAATCGATGCTATAGCATCATCGTTGGCCGGAATAGAAATATCTGCAAGATCTGGGTCACAATTTGTATCGATTAAACAAATCGTCGGAATGCCCAAAATGACACATTCTCGAAGAACCATATATTCTTCTTGCTGATCAACGATAATTACAATATCGGGCAATCCCGTCATATATTTGATCCCACCCAGATATGTTTGCAAGGTGGATAACTTTCTCTTCAACATTGCTGCATCTCCTTTTGGGAGACGGGCGAGTTTCCCCATTTTTTGTTCCGCTCTTAAGTCCCTGAACTTCTGAAGTCTTGTTTCTGTAGTAGACCAATTTGTTAACATACCACCAAGCCATTTTTTATTAACATAATGACATCGAGCCCTTATTGCTGCTGATGCTACTAAATCCGCTGCTTTATTTTTGGTGCCAACGATTAAGAAGTTTTTTCCCATACTTGCTGCATCAAAAACTAAATCGCAGGCTTCTGATAAAAAACGAGCAGTTATAGTAAGATTTGTAATATGAATACCTTTACGCTTTGCAGAGATGTAAGGAGCCATTCTAGGATTCCATTTCTTAGTACCATGACCAAAATGAACTCCTGCTTCCATCATCTCTTCCAAATTTATGTTCCAATATCGTCTTCCCATTTTGCCACACTTTATCTTTTTTTTTTTTTTAGAGAGATTCAGTAACCTGTGAAATAAATAACTGTTCCGACGGAACCTTATACCAGGGATCTACGACCAAAATCATGAATTTCTTTTCATTCTTTATTTTTCGTTGATTACCAAATCCATAATGGGACCAGAGAATTCAAGTAAAAAGAATGAACCTCTTGTTAGGAATTACTAAATAATGTATCATGTAAATGATTGGTCTGATGTCCCATGGAAATAGTTCGGGACGAAAGAACAAAAAAAATTCTCAAAATTCTCTATAGTGTAACAAAATATCTCTCATCTCCAATTCGAATAGATTCTTCCTTTTTATTTTCAAATGAATGTTTTTATCTTGCTTTGAACGATGTACTAATTTTTTGAATCCAGTACCAACCGGTATAATCCCCCCCAGAACAACGTTCTCTTTCAGCCCTTTCAACCAATCAATACGACCTCGTAGAGCAGCTTTTGCTAAAACTCGAGCAGTTTCTTGAAAACTCGCTTCGGATATGAAACTTTGAGTATTCAGAGATGACTTCGTTATTCCCAATAAGATTGCCCGATAACAGATCGCTTCGTCCAAAACACGCCCTGCTCGCTCTGCTCGCAACAATCCAATCAGTTCCCTAGGTGAAAACACATTAGACATTCCATCTTCTGAAACCAACACTTTTGATGTTACTTGACGTACAATAATCTCTATATGTCTATTATGGATCTGTACCCCCTGGGATCGATAAACCTTTTGGATCTTATTAACCAAAGAGATACGACTTTGTGCTATGGTTAGTTCAGCTCCAATCAAGAATCCCCAGGGTATCCCAAGAAGCCTTCGGCTACGTTCGTCCCAACCTTCAACTCTCTTTTTGAGGTTCATCGATATTGAATCAATTGAACGAACTTCTAAGATTTGTTCCACTTTTGGAAGACCTTGCGTGATATCGCCGGATCTCGATTTTTCATATATAAATGTAATTAATGTATCTCTTTCATAAAAGGTTTTCCCATAATGGCCATGAACAGTTGCTCCCGGAGTGACCAAATAGGGCTTAGCTGATCTTATAACTAAAGAGTCAACATGAACAATGAAAATTTTACCAGATTTTTTTATGCGTGATCCGTATTTCAATAGACATAAATTTTCACAAAGAAATAGGCCAAGGCTAATTATTGTCCATGCCTCTTCACAATAATCGTGATGGAGAAAACACCAATTAAAATGGAATAAATTCCAAATGATGTTACTACACGGATCGGGATTATAAATCCTACTATTTTCATCTAGGAAACAGTATTGAAATTGAAGTACTTGGAAAGTCTGTTGAAAATTGTCAAGTAACAAATAGTTCTTTAAAAAGATTTGATTATAAGTTATTAAATAGTAAGATAAACAAGGATTCGCTATTTTAAATACAGTAGTACCTAAGGGACCCAACAAATCCCTAATTGGATTCATGGGATCCAATTCTTTTGTCGCATTATTATATCTCGAAGTATTAAAGGGGCCAATTCGAGAACAATTGGATGATGACAAAATTCGGAAAGATTGGCATTCCTTATTTCGATTCAACAACGTACCAAGAGTTCCCTGATGTTGGGTAAATGATTGAGTCTTTGCCTTGGAATTAAAAGGATTTATATTGATACGATCTAATCCAATATTGTAAATCAATCCTGAACTTGACGTATCATACTTTTTTACGGTATAAGAAATAGTGGACTTTACTAACTCAATTCTGATGAAATCACGAAGCAGATCATTTGCCCTTATTTCAACAAAGGAAGCATGAACCTCTTCTTTTATAAAACCCCTTTTTTCTTGGTCCCAATTCAATACTAAGCAAGCCCGAACTAATTGAATACTTGTGTGAGAAATTCCTCGAATTGACTTGCTATTTCCATAAAGTATATAATTGACAATTCGAAGTTGTACATTATCCTTTTCCTGCAAGAGATCCTGAGGAAAAAGTGTTGCTAAATTTATCCCATCGGATATTTCATATGGGACTACGGACCGAACCAAAACAAAATACTTTTTTTTTATAGGTGTGATCCGTTGAACATAGATCCAATTTTTAAATTTTTTTGATCCCTTATAATTTTTATTTTCCATTCCTGGTGGTATCAAAATGCCGCCGTGCCTAGATATTTTATCCGCCTCTCCAGGAAAATGAATATCTCCAGAAAAAATTTTCAGTTCAATACTCCTTTTTTTTCTCTCCACTCGGACTAATCCATCTACTCGGCTTCTTGTATTTATATTTAAAGCAAGTCGTGTATCTACTCCAACGATACTATTGTTTCGGACCATTATGGGCGAAGATACGGGGAAGATATGCACTTCCTCGGGAATGAAAAAAAATCGATCTACTCTCATTTGCATTTGGTATTTCGGACTAAATTCTTTTGCTCCTCGATACTCAATCAAATCCTCTTTTTTTACGATTGAATCTACTTCGACAATCCCATATTTAGTAATTCCCGAACTGCTTCTTCTATATCGCGGATCATCAAAATAAGCAAGAATACTATTTTTACGTAAAATACCATTTATAGGTATTTTAATAAAAATACAAAAAGATGGTATTAGTTTCTTTTCTCGTTCTTGATCATATTGTAAGGGAATCACGAATCTATTTCTTCGCTTTTTCGCCAAGGAATCATCGGAATTCTCTTGACAAATAGAGGGATCTATGAGATTCCAATGACCATTGGATATGATTCGATAAGGTTTTGAATACTCAAAAATTTGCCCATCCTTTTTACTTTTACCAAAAAATTTATGTCTTACTTGATCATTAGTCAAATCAAAGATATTTCTTTCTTCGACAGAAAAAGAATTAGAATTCATTTGATCTTGATCCTTGTGGAGTGAAAAAGACACTATACTGGATCTGCATAGACCTCCTGCTAATATCCATAAATGACTTGTTTTTGGTACTAGATGAACATTACTATACGGATATTCGGGCGCATGATGCACATCAGTACTCCAGTGCATTTCTCCTTCTGACTCAGAATAAATATGTTTTAGAACCCTCTCCTTAAAACGAAAAGTGGACGTTCCGGCACGAATCTCGGCAATCACTTGTTCCGAT